TAAATCCACTAGGTTTCCGGCTTGGTACAACACAAAGTCATCATTCTCTTTGGTTTGCAAAACCAAAAAACTATTGCGAGGGTCTACAAGAAGATCAAAAAATACGAAACTTTATTAAGAATTATATAAAAAAAAATATCAGAATATCTTCCGGTGTTGAGGGAATTGCACGGATAGAGATTCAAAAAAGAATTGATCTAATTCAAGTTATAATCTATATAGGGTTCCCAAAATTATTACTAGAAAATAGACCGCGAAGAATTGAAGAATTACAGATGAATGTACAAAAAGAACTTAATTGTGTGAATCGAAAAATAAACATTGCTATTACACGAATTACAAATCCTTATGGACACCCCAATATTCTTGCCGAATTTATAGCCGGACAATTAAAAAATAGAGTTTCTTTTCGAAAAGCAATGAAAAAAGCTATTGAATTAACGGAACAGGCCGATACAAAAGGAATTCAAGTACAAATTGCAGGGCGTCTTGACGGAAAAGAAATTGCGCGCGCCGAATGGATCAGAGAAGGTAGAGTTCCTCTACAAACCATTGGAGCTAAAATTGATTATTGTTCCTATACGGTTCGAACTATCTACGGGGTATTGGGAATCAAAATTTGGATATTTGTAGACGAAAAAAAATAAGAGTTTACGGGTCTTTAGAGCCCCCCCATTAATGGAAATAAACCAAACAAAGAACGAGCTCTTTTTATCTTCAATCAAAACAAAAATGAGAAATTCCGCAATTCTATAGGGTTGAATAAAAATTCGATTGATTTTTTTTTTTTTATATAATTGCTATGCTTAGTGTGCGACTCGTTGGTTTTTTTTAGGGCTAGGATTCCAAAAAATGGACCGTCCTGTAGTATGAACTAATAACTATAGCACTAATAACCAACTCATTGCTTCGTATTATCTGAATCCAAAGAACCAGTCAAGATATAATATAGTGGTCATATCGTTGTAGCAACTGAAATTTGCATAACATAAAAACCCAATCTGATTGTAGGTTGTGAAGTTCGAAGTTGTGAAAGAAAATCGAAAAGCATGCGGATAAATGGAAGGATGAGAGAAAGAGAGAAAGAAAATATCAATGATATAAGATTCCAATATGTAAGGTCTGTAAGTCATCTCATAAAAAACAGTGTAATATAGCATCAATAATGATTCATCCCTAACTAGATGAATCCGCTCATAGAACAAAAAAAATCAAGAGCCCCGAGCCAATAAAAACTGAGAAAATTGACTTAAGAAAAAATTTCATTAAGGGCTCCGTTGGAGAATTCAGACCTAACCATTAATCGAGAAGCAATGGGAACGACGGAACCCGTGAATAAAGAAAAAGAAGATTCTATTGGAAATGAATCTTAATGATTTATTGGGTGGGATGGCGAAACGAACCCAGGAACTAAACTATTCTTTTATTCGTAGAGGTCATGAACTAACCCTACAACTGAAATAGATATTGAAAGAGTAAATATTCGCCCGCGAAAGGTTTATTTTTTGATTTTATTGGATTGATTCATTTTGCTCGATCCGATATGGTAAAGGGCAAAACAAAATAAAGATTTGTTATAACGATAAAAAAAAAAAGACATTGAGATTATCTATAAATAGAACATAAATGTTTCAATTCTATATCTAAACATGATATACAAATTTAGAATAGATTAATTAGATGAACTTTCAAAAAATCCTATGCTTCAGTATATTATTCATTAAATTCCCCTATATCTTGATAAAATCGTTTTTAGTCCTTTCATTCGCGAGGAGCTGGATGAGAAGAAACTCTCATGTCCAGTTCTGTAGTAGAGATGGCATTGAGAAAGAACCATCAATTATAACCCCAAAAGAACAAGATTCCGTAAACAACATAGAGGAAGAATGAAAGGGATATCTTATCGAGGTAATCATATTTGTTTCGGCAGATATGCTCTTCAAGCACTTGAACCCGCTTGGATCACATCTAGACAAATCGAAGCGGGGCGCCGCGCAATGACACGAAATGTACGGCGCGGTGGAAAAATATGGGTACGTATCTTTCCAGACAAACCCGTTACACTAAGACCCACGGAAACCCGTATGGGGTCCGGTAAAGGATCCCCCGAATATTGGGTAGCCGTCGTTAAACCGGGTAGAATACTTTATGAAATGAGTGGAGTAGCTGAAAATATAGCTCGAAAGGCTATTTCAATAGCGGCGTCCAAAATGCCTATAAGAACTCAATTCATTATTTCGGGATAGGAATGTCGAAACAAAGGAAATAAATCTTGGGTATAAAAAATGCGGGTCTTCCCTTTTTTTTTTTACTTCGTCCTTTCAGTGCTTTACTTTAAATTAAACATTAAAAAAACGGACTCAAAAAACGATATGATTCAACCTCAAACCCATTTGAATGTAGCAGACAATAGCGGTGCCCGAGAATTGATGTGTATTCGAATCATAGGAGCCAGTAATCGTAGATATGCTCATATTGGTGACGTTATTGTTGCTGTGATCAAGGAAGCAGTACCCAATACGCCTCTAGAAAGATCAGAAGTGATCAGAGCTGTAATTGTACGTACTTGTAAAGAACTCAGACGTGATAACGGTATGATAATACGGTACGATGACAATGCTGCAGTTGTCATTGATCACGAAGGAAATCCAAAGGGAACTCGAGTTTTTGGTGCGATCGCCCGGGAATTGAGACAGTTGAATTTTACTAAAATAGTTTCATTAGCACCTGAAGTATTATAAGAGGGGACCGCGATATAGTGATAGTATGAAAATAAAATAGATAAATCAAAATTTAGTAGAGTATGTCTCACGCATATACTTTTAATAATTTTCATAAAAAAAAGAACATGTTGATTATATCAAAATTTGGAAGCAACAAAATTTTCAGTTTATCATGGGCAAGGACACTATTGCTGACATAATAACTTCTATACGAAATGCTGACATGAATAGAAAGGGAACGGTTCGAATAGCATCTACTAACATCACCGAAAACGTTGTTAAAATCCTTTTGCGAGAGGGTTTTATCGAAAACGCAAGGAAACTCGTGGAAAACAAAAACAAAAAAGAGTTTTTGGTTTTAACCCTACGACATCGAAGGAATAGGAAAGGGCCGTATAGACCCATTTTAAATTTAAAACGAATCAGTCGACCCGGTCTACGAATCTATTTTAACTATCGACGAATTCCTAGAATTTTAGATGGGATGGGGATTGTAATTCTCTCTACTTCTCGGGGTATAATGACAGACCGAGCGGCTCGACTGGAAAGAATCGGTGGAGAAATTTTGTGTTATATATGGTAATTATTCTGCTATCCGAATTGTATTTGGAGCTTACTTTTATGTTGTGAGAAAAAAAAAGGGAGGATTCCTCGAGGTTTAATTACCGAATAACTTACCAAAGGTATGCTCCGGGTTCTTTTAGATAGTTTAGAGAGCGAAGTAAGATTCTAGATTATGTTTCAGGAGGGATGCGACCCGTTTTTCTACATCTACTCCCGGTGGCTAGAGGCAAAATTGAAGGAAGTCGTTATGATTCAGATTCAACTGGAGGATATAATAATAATATATAGACTACACAAAAGGATTTGAGTGATTAGGTGATTTTTCAACATTCCTTTCAGGGGGATACAAATCGCGGTTCAAAAATTTCAAGAAACTTATTTTCTTCCAACTTCCAATAAGTAGATTCGAAATTCATTTAAGGAATAACAATTATGAAAATAAGGGCTTCAGTTCGTAAAATTTGTGAAAAATGTCGACTGATCCGCAGGAGGGGACGGATTATAGTAATTTGTTCCAACCCGAGACATAAACAAAGACAAGGATAATCTTTCGAAAAGTTTAGAAAGTAACCGATGAACAAATCAACATAAAAGATCGGTTTTGACATGAAATGGATATATCCATATATCTCTGACTTATATTTATGAAATGATCAAATATGGCAAAATCTCCACCACGAAGTGGTTCACGTAGGCCGGGACGGATCGGTTCACGTAAAAGTGGACGTCGAATACCAAAGGGCGTTATTCATGTTCAAGCAAGTTTCAACAACACCATTGTGACTGTTACAGATGTCCGGGGTCGGGTAATTTCTTGGTCCTCGGCCGGTACTTGTGGATTCAGGGGTACAAGAAGAGGTACGCCTTTTGCTGCTCAAACCGCAGCAGGAAATGCTATTCGAGCAGTAGCGGATCAAGGTATGCAACGAGCAGAAGTCATGATAAAGGGTCCTGGTCTCGGAAGAGATGCGGCATTACGAGCTATTCGTAGAAGCGGTATCCTTTTAAATTTCGTACGGGATGTAACCCCTATGCCACACAATGGTTGCAGACCCCCTAAAAAAAGACGGGTGTAGAAATAAACATTGAAGAGATTTCAAGAGAAATAAATGACTCAATGATCTGACAAATAATATTACTATGGTTCGAGAGAAAGTAAAAGTATCTACTCGGACACTACAGTGGAAGTGTGTTGAATCAAGAGCAGACAGTAAGCGTCTTTATTATGGGCGCTTTATTTTGTCTCCACTTATGAAAGGTCAAGCCGACACAATAGGCATTGCGATGCGAAGAGTTTTGCTTGGAGAAATAGAAGGAACATGTATTACACGCGCAAAATCTGAAAAAATTCCACACGAATATTCTACCATAGTGGGTATTCAAGAATCGGTACATGAAATTTTAATGAATTTGAAAGATATTGTATTGAGAAGTAATCTTTATGGAACTTGTGACGCGCTTATTTGTGTCAAAGGCCCGGGATATGTAACTGCTCAAGACATCCTCTTGCCGCCTTCTGTGGAAATCGTTGATAATACGCAGCACATAGCTAGCCTAACAGAACCAATTGATTTGTCTATTGGATTACAAATCGAGAGGAGTCGAGGATATAATATAAAAACGCCAAATACCTTTCAAGACGGAAATTGTTATCCTATCGATGCTGTATTCATGCCTGTTCGAAATGCGAATCATAGTATTCAGTCTTATGGG